AAGACTTCTTCTTTGAGGAGGCCGAGCGAGTTAAGATGGTTGTGCGGGGCGTAATTAAATAGATAATAATATTTGAGTTATGGAGGGTTGGGCAACCCAAAATAAAAGGGGAGAGCAGAACCGGCACGTTCATAGATGAGAAACTCGAGATAGTCAAAAGCTGAGAAGACGAATCCCGGGGGGTAGTTGCTGAGAAACGAACCTCGAAGACAGCTAAAAAGCACCTAAAGTCTAGTGAACCAGTTCGGATGCGGAAGATACTGGAGATGAGAAGTCCGGAGACGAGGTGATTAGCCGTAGATAAAGAGATTCGAGCCAGTCGTGGTAAAACCTGTAAATTGGATTGGATCTTTGAAACCCAAGATGATCCTTCCTCCGTGGAGATTGAGTATACAGCCGCAGACTGTCTTTATCCTCGTCTTCATACACACTTTCGATGATAAATACGCCAGAGGGAAGTAGAGGGAGCAGTTCACTCACTCGCTTAGCGCTTGTACTAAGGCATCTTCCCTAAGGTAGCTTGTTTCTTCCCTACAAGTTGAGCTAGTTCCTGTTTATTCAATAGATTTATTAATATATCAATATCAATAAAATATCGTTTAGCGTTTATTCATTCAGAATACCCATTTTCTTGCTAATATGAAACTACCTGGGCATAGCTATGATTCCCATAAGGATCATACTTTCTTGGTAAACCCCTCACTCCTCTCCTTCGGCTTTAAAGGATAGATAGACGAGGTGGGAATACTGTTGTTTAATAACAACTACAATAGATTACCAGAACAAAGAATGAAGCAAGGAGTTGATTCTCTGATCAAGTAACCACTACCGGAACTGGCCTACTTTCCGGTAATCGCCTAGCTTATTTCCTTTCTACCTGCCGGTATTTGAGCTGCTTTCTACTTGCTTGCCGTACTGACTAACTGCACCCTCTCTTTGAGATCCCTCGACCCGCCCGTCCAACCAAAGTTTCATTCGAGCACAGAAAATGCAATCCTTGAATAAACAGCAGCTACTAAGAATCTAACAGAAAAATCAAAAAGAAAGGATATAAAAGAGAAAGAGGTTCAGAACTCAACTGAGGAAATGTAATTGTTAAGTTAAGGTCGGTTGGCTACCTCAGGACTATCTGACTACACTACTTGCGTTAAGGCGCTGAAGCCGTGGTAGGGGTTAGCTTATTCCCAGACGAACCATCCCAGTAAGAGAGATTAGACACCAATACCTGCTGGAACTAGTAGCCACACTACGGCGTATGCTAAATTCCCAGACGGCTTCCCTTAACCGTAGGCTACACTTCCTTCGCTCTTGAATCTACAACCATATCTGGTTTCGCCTGCCTTGCGCGAGACTACGCAAATGGAGGCCCTTCCGACACGGAACTAGAAAGGTCAGTCTCTGGCCCAGACTCCACGGATTCAACTTCACCACCGGAACATTCGGCTAAAGATATAGTTTCATCTGCAACAGAGTCCACCACATCTGCTTCAACTCGATCTACTGATTCCACTGTAGCCTACGGTTAGTAAAGCAGGAGCTCTCACTTTATATTTATATATAGTGTAGTTACGTCAGTTCCGGAGTTTGCTGGGCCGTAGTCTATTTCTTTCAGAACCTAATGCCCTTTACGACAGGCGCTAACCGCTTTCTACCAGCTCGGCTCGAACCGGATCGGCTTACCTCACTTTCCAGCATCCACTGGATCAGATTCCTCCTTTAGCGGCTGAGAAAGAACAGGAAGACCAATCCCTGAACGTAGTGCAACCTTCGGTCCTTCTGAAGCCGAGAAGGAACTACTTCTTTCAATCCGCCCTCCTCAAAACCACGTTCTAGAACTAAGCTAAAGAGAAGGGAGGGACGGGATACTGACTAGCTCGTCATGCTCAAAAAACTCAAAAACAGTCGTAAAGCCAATTGATTTAGGGCAAAAAGCACAAGATATGGAGGCCTTTTTATAGTCTCTCTTATCGTAATCTTTGATTTGCAACACTCTCCGTAGAGCCCTCTGCTGACCGAACCTACTGTTATGAAGGCAAGCAACCACAATCACAATGGGGTAGGGCTTCTAAGTGCGTAGTCTGTTTCCAAGCGAGTCTTCTCATCTCAGGAACAAGTCGACTAAGGCGAGGGGGCATATCCGATCTTCCAATCGTTGATCTAGTTGAAAATGAGCAAATGACATTTCTCTGTAAATAAGGAAAGAGAGGCCGCCGGTCTTCTTTTTTTTGTAGTAGGTTAAGCTGCAGGTTTGTGAAAATGGGTTCAGTTGCATACTTTGGAATAATGGTAAATCAATCATCACCGGACGAAGTCAGCTTTACCCACGTAATAAACCACCAGAACCAGTAACAAAAGAAGCGAGTCGCAATTGATATACTCACTCAACGTTGACCAGTTCTATCAAAATATTAAGAAGGATCCAATACTCCTAGAGTAGAGAGGTTCAACGCAATTCAGAAGGATCGATGCAATTAAGCTGACTGCTTCCAAGCACCTTATTCAACCACTTTACTAATGGAGGACAAGAAAATCCACGATGTCTACCTAAAGATCAGATTGAATCAATATTCCTAGGCTTGGCGCTCCCCCTGTTGATAACCTGGCCTATGTAGGTACTTTACCTTTGCTTTGATCTACGCTCTTCCTCGGCGACTCATGCCCTTCCGCTGGTCTTTCGTCTCCGGTAAATAGTCTATGCCCCGCTCTCTTTTCAATTATTACGGACATGTCTATTGAATGAAGTTCTGCCGTAGGTCCCCTAATGCTTTAGAGGAGCGAACAAAGCCCTCTACGAGAGCGATGACGATGAATAAGTTACTAAAAATCTTTATTTCTACCCTCTTTAATGTAGATGCTTTGGACACGCCCTTGGGCTTCTCTACGATTCGTACCTATGAATTCACTTCCACTTTTAGCTGCGGCACGCCATTCCCCACCGAACTACCAGCTTCGCCAATTACTTGCTGTTGGTTAGGTGCTTAGTCTCGGCATTGCTATCGTAGGATGATTGGACTGTCAAGAAGCCACTTCTCCGCTCTCCAAATCAGCTTCTTGACCTACCCACTTTCGCCACCCTCGTTGGCGTTAGGGCAAACGATTTATCTTTTCTTCCTTGAGTCAGCTCGGCAACTCCTTCAGTTCCATATTTTGATGGTAACAGAACCCACTCTTGATAAAGGGCAATAAAAGGCGCAGCAATGGCAAGAAAGAATAAACCACGGAAAGGCACTTAGAGATCCTTAGCTAAAAAGGGAATTTGTGAACTCCTGTGTCTCAGTGCCATGGCATACAAAGTCATGTCTTGGAGGATTCCATACGTCGACTCATTCAGACGAAAAACACAAAGATACATCATCCCCAGGCGCACAAAAGAGCTCTACTATATCTCGACGAGACGGAACAGAAGACCTTGCCAACGATAAGACTTCAAATAAATGATCTGCACCTAGCTTAGACCAGGCTCATAGTCGGGCCCAGCATCTTCCCAAAGCCCAAGACCATCCCGAAAGACAGAATTCCGTCCTATAAACAGCCGATCTTTCTGCCTTCTTGTTAACAGGGCTTTCTCCAACAGCGCAGCCTAAAGGAAAGCAATTACATCTGAGAGTTCCAGCATTCTTTATTCAAGAGCTATCACCGGCGACTCCATCTCTGCAACAGCTTTCTCAGAGCATACAGATTGGTCTGCGTTGGTACGATTGATATACAGGGAAAGAGACGAAGAGATGGCGGTATCCTTCTTCTGCCTCTTTATAAAATCTCTTTCATGACTTCGTAATGGTGAACCTCCCGCGGACTAGGGCATAGTGATCACTGGCCCAGTCAGTCAAGACTTCAAAGATTCACGCATGAGGACGGCACATCAACAGGTCTGATTTCGGCCGGTTCGTTCACAGACTAAACCAATTATTCTGCCAGTTCCTCTTCAAATAGTGACAAAGCGAGGAAAAGGTCTACATATAGAAGAAAATACGCCTAGTTTGATTGCAGTGCAGGCTTCACCGAAGTTAAAATACCAGTGAGCATAGCTAACCGGGGACGAGACAGACGAATCCTTATTTACCGAACTCGCGACTACCATCGGTGACGATAACCTCGTCAGGATAGAGGCACAGGTCCTTTGGAGCCATTTCCCTGCGGAAATAATTTACAAGGATTCCTGACTCTAACAAGTAAGCAAGTCAACTACCTTTTGGAATTTTCATTCCATTCTTCGAAATCCCCTCCTCTTCTCTTCTCTTAAGGCAGTCGAGGGAAGCGGGTTATGGGGTGGGCTGCTAAGGCCCGGGGAGCAAAATCGGGTCAAACATCGATAGGGAGAAAGAGGTAAATTACTCTTCCTTTCCTCCCGATTGGCAATGATATCTCTTTCTTCTGCCATTGCGAGACAAGACAGCTTCCTTCGTTCGGGCGATCTAACCAACTTAGGGAAGGTATGCCCTCTCTGCTTCTCCACTCGAACCATAACCTGAACTAGAAATGGAACTGGAACGAGAACCTCCATCTAGACCTAGACCTGACACCCGCATACCGCATATGCCAGTGGTTGTGGTACAGGTAGTTGTGTCTTGAATCGACAGTGAGGGCTGTAGCTCGGGGAAGGTTTGCCTGTAATCGATGGCAGAACGACTGACTCCTCCCTTTCCGTTAGCCCAATCCGCTTTATGATCCCAGTTGGTACTAATCTTATATCGGGCGAATTCAATGTTCAACAAATAGTTGAGCGATGGAAGGACAAAGGAACTGAATAAGAACAAGCGAGACAAAGGGATATGACAAAAAAAAAGCCTTCTCACGAGCTGGAGTCGAACCAGCACCTCTGGGATCAAAATACAGGCCCAGCGAACTACCTTTCATTCTGATCGTGACTTTCAAAAAGAAAGAAGAGAAAGAAATGGGAGTTGGCGCCTACATAACAGGTTGCTTGCTTACCAAGCCATCCTGGCTTTTCGCTCCTCCAGTTCGATTATTATTTATTATGATTTATTGACTTATTATAA